TCCATGGCATCGGGTAACCATATATGAAGGGGAAATTGTGCGGATTTAGCAACTGCACCGACGAATAATAGTAAGGCACACAGAGTAGCAAATAAAGAATTGACCCCATTATTATGGATCAAGTTATTGAAGATTTCGAACAAATCCCGAAATTCGAAAGTACCTGTTATCCAATAAAAACCTAAGATTCCTAATAATAAACCAAAATCCCCTACACGATTAGTTACAAAGGCTTTTTGACAAGCATTTGCTGCAATTGGTCGTGTGAACCAAAAACCTATTAATAGATACGAGCACATTCCCACCAATTCCCAAAAAATATAAATTTGTATCAAATTGGAACTAGTAACTAATCCTAACATAGAGGTATTGGAAAAACTCATATAAGCAAAAAATCTTAAATACCCTTGATCATGAGACATATAATTGTCACTATAAATAAGAACCATGATTCCAACAGTAGTGATTAGTATTGACATAATAGAAGTAAGTGGGTCAATCAAGTGGCCGAACTCTAAAGAAAAATCATTATTTATGTTCCAAGAACATAGATATTGGTAGATGGAACTACCATCTATTTGATGAATAGACAGATCGGCCGAAAAAACCATAGCTATGCTTAGCAATGAAACACTAGGAAAAGCCCACATACGACGAAGATTTTTTGTTGTGGTCGGAACAAGCAGAAGTCCCAATCCTATTGACATAGTAACTGGAAGTGAAACCAAAGGTATGATCCATGCATATTGATATGGATGTTCCATAAGAAAATCAAACTTTTTTTATTCTTATTAATTGTTTCCGATTCACCAGTTCTTCTCTCTTTCGGAAGGAGCAATAATCAAATAAATAAACAAAATCAAAATATAAAAGAACACAAATAGAGTTTTTTAAGCTTTTCGATTTTGAAAATGTAAACGACGAGCTATAAATATACTGAGACTGAAATATGAATTGGAACTTTTTTTTCTATTTCTTTTTTTCCCTGGTGTATTATATGCGATGCACACATGTCTAGATTTTTATCTGTGATGAACGAAATATCAGTTATGGAATAACTATGGATAAAGAATAGAAAGAACGATCCATTTTGAATAATATATGTCTTTCACATCTAACTATAAAAAAAAACTTCTTTATTTCCAAAAATGGCAGTTCCAAAGAAACGTACTTCTATATCAAAAAAGCGTATTCGTAAAAATATTTGGAAGAGAAGGGGATATTGGGCCGCGGTAAAAGCGTTATCTTTAGCTAAATCTATTTTTACTGGGCATTCTAAAAGTTTTTTGTGCGACAAACAAGTAATAAAGCCCTAGAATAATATGAATCAACCAACATGACTCGATGAATTGAATGATCCATAATATGAATAATTCACTTTAACTAAAACTTCAAACTAGTGTTTTGAACTCATCTATATGAGATAGAATTGCTGTTGTGGTATGTAGAATAAGAATTCTTCTGTCTATTGGGTTCTAAAAACGGGTATTATTTCTTTTTTTTAATTGTTTGAAAACAATTAAAAAAAAGAAATAGTTAAACACTAAATACAAGGTTTCATTCACTTTTTATTCTAATTAGAGTATATTTTTATATTCCCGAGATGGGGGATTGTTATTTTCCCATCAATTTCGTTTTCACAATAACCAAAAATGGGATTTTCTTTAGGAGTTTATTAGATTATGTATCCCCCTATGTATCCCCCATAGTTACACATCATTAATATTTTTGGAAGATCTAAAACAAGTATGAACGACGTTAGAACTCCCTTTTCTTTTTTGAAATTTTTGTCCCAAGGCAAGGGATAGGGATAAGATCTGTAGTAAAAATGAATGGATCATTGAAACTAATTGATGAAAATATAGATTTTCAGACTTTGCCTTGGAACTCCCCGAATCACTACATATATTCACTCTTGTTTCGACCTAATCAATAAACCCCCCCAGATCCCGTTTAGACGGATATTTATGTACAAAGAAGAAGTAAATCTTCCGTAATCCGGACCCGAACCTATCCTATGTTTGGACTGGAGCATCGATTACCCCAATAGATAGATTTTATAAATGGATTTTCTTTATAAAAATAAAAATAGCAATCGATTTTATCACTTTTAAAAATCCACTTTTTTAAGTAAAATATGTACAGTACATAAGTAAAATATGTACAGTACAATAGAATTCCGATAGAGAATGAAACTCATTTGTTTTATGTTCAGCTCAATACCTAATCGGTTTGCTAAATCCTCACGCGATTTATGTACACAATGAAGATCCCAAGCGTGAATATCGTTTTGATACCAAACAAACTATCTATATCTAAAAGATATATTCATAGAAACCCTTTGGGTGTAGTTATGCAATTGTGATACATAAAAAATCCTATTTTTTCTTTTTGTTCATTGAAAAAGAAATCTTTTTGCATTTCTGATCCATGAAATGAGATAAATAATGAATATAAATGATATAGAAAAAAAAGGTCAATTCTTAGTTCTAGATCTCAACTCAGGATATAACCACCTAGTTCCAACTGTTCCAGTAGAACTTATATTCTACTACGTGAAAGCCCGTTGTTAAAAATGACATCATACCACGTACCACGATACTAAGGATTAGTAAACGTTCAAATATTCATTTGAACAAGTCTTTATTCATCGATTCTAACGTCTCCTAAAAAAAAGAAATTCTATTGAATACTTCAATCTCGACAATTGAACATAATATGAGCTATTATTATAGTGATCAAGCCGCCATGGTGAAATCGGTAGACACGCTGCTCTTAGGAAGCAGTGCTAGAGCATCTCGGTTCGAGTCCGAGTGGCGGCACCCTCTAAAAAGAGTACATTACATTCTATAATGTATTCAATTCGAAATTTCCATGCCGTAATTGAGGGACCTTTTTTTAATGATTTTTTTATGATATTTGCGACTTTAGAACATATATTAACTCATATCTCTTTTTCGATCATTTCAATTGTCATTACGATTCATTTGATGGCCTTATTAGTCCATGAAATCATAGGATTATGGAATTCATCAGAAAAGGGCATGATAGCTACTTTTTTCTGTATAACAGGATTATTAATTACTCGTTGGATTTATTCGAGACATTTTCCTTTAAGTGATTTATATGAATCATTAATATTCCTTTCATGGAGTTTCTCCATTATTCATATGGTTCCTAAAATGTGGAACCATAAAAGTGATTTAAGCGCAATAACCACGCCAATCGCTATTTTTACCCAAGGCTTTGCCACTTCGGGTCTTTCAACCGAAATACATCAATCTACAATATTGGTGCCTGCTCTACAATCCCAGTGGTTAATGATGCACGTAAGTATGATGTTATTGAGCTATGCAGCTCTTTTATGTGGATCGTTATTATCAGTAGCCTTTTTAGTCATTACATTTCGAAAAAACATAGGTCTTGTTCGTAAAAGCAATCATTTATTAACGGAGTCATTTTCATTTGACGAGATCCACTACTTGAATTTGAATGAAAAAAGAAGTGTTTTACAAAAGACTTCTTTTCCTTCATTTCGAAACTATCACAGGTATCAATTGACTCATCAATTGGATCATTGGAGTTATCGTATTATTAGTCTAGGGTTTACCTTTTCAACCATAGGTATTCTTTCGGGAGCAGTATGGGCTAATGAGGCCTGGGGATCTTATTGGAATTGGGACCCCAAGGAAACTTGGGCATTTATTACTTGGACCATATTCGCGATTTATTTACATACTAGAACAAATCGGAGTTTGCAAGGTGTGAATTCGGCAATTGTGGCTTCTATGGGATTTCTTATAATTTGGACATGCTATTTTGGGGTCAATCTATTAGGAATAGGTCTACATAGTTACGGTTCATTCACATTAACTTCTAATTGAAAAAATGGACTGAAATACATAGGAACATCGTTCTGTATCATATATATAGAACAAAACTTTGTGCGATTTTTTGAGAACCGTTTATATTAAACGGTTCTCAAAAAATCGAGATGTATCTGACCAATTCACTTCATTTTTTCTTTTGTTTTTGCATTGTACAGTGAACTATTTTTGAAATCAAAGGATTATTTGACTTGAGTTTCTGTCTTATTGATGAAAACTATTTATAATTATAAAAGTAGTTAGATAGAATAGCTTCCACCTTGTCACCTGATAGCGAGAGAACGAAATCAGGATAAATACCAATACCTATTACGGGTAGAAAGATACAGATCGAAACAAATAGTTCTCGCGGTCCGGAATCTGCAAAATCAAAGTTTGAAACATTAAACAGCTTATATCCATAGAATATCTGGCGTAACATAGATAATGAATAAATAGGAGTTAATATCATTCCAATTCCCATTACAAAAGTAATTAGTATTTTTGGCATTAAAAATTTTTGGCTGGTAATTATGCCAAAAAATACTACCGATTCTGCAACAAAACCACTCATTCCTGGCAATGCAAGAGAAGCCATCGAGAAGCTACTGAACATGGTAAATATTTTTGGCATTTGGATAGCTATTCCCCCCATTTCATTGAGATAAACAAGACGTATTCTATCGTAACTTGTTCCTGCCAAGAAAAAAAGTGCAGCACCAATAAATCCATGAGAGATTATTTGTAAAATGGCTCCATTGAGTCCCGTATCGGTTATGGAACCAATTCCTATAATTGTGAAACCCATATGAGATACGGAGGAATAGGCTATTCTCTTTTTTAAATTGCGTTGGCCGGGAGAAGTTGAAGCTGCATAGATTATTTGCATGGTTCCCACTACCGTCAACCAGGGAGAAAATATAGAATGTGCATGGGGTAATAATTCCATATTGATCCGAATCAACCCATATGCTCCCATCTTTAATAAGATTCCAGCTAGAAGCATACATGTACTGTAATGTGCTTCTCCGTGGGTATCTGGTAACCATGTATGTAGGGGTATAATCGGTGATTTGACAGCATAAGCAATAAGGAAACCAAAATAGAATATTATTTCTAATGTCGCGGGATACGATTGATTAGCTGATGTTTCAAAATTTAATGTTGGTTCATTGGAACCATATAAACCCATACCTGGAACTCCCATTAAGAGAAAAATGGAACCTCCTGCAGTGTACAAAATAAACTTTGTAGCTGAGTACATACGTTTCTTACCTCCCCACATGGATAGAAGTAGGTAAACAGGAATTAATTCTAACTCCCACATGATGAAAAAAAGTAAAAGATCTCGAGAAGAAAATAATCCTATTTGGCCGCTGTACATTGCTAACATTAAGAAATGGAACAATCGCGAATCTCGAGTAACTGGCCGAGCCGCTAAAGTAGCTAAAGTGGTGATGAATCCTGTCAGTAAAATGGGTCCTATGGAAAGTCCATCAATTCCTGGTCTCCAGTGAAAATCAAAAATATTTATCCATTTAGAATCCTCCTCCAATTGAATTAATTGATCGTCCGATTGGAAATGGTAACAGAATGCATAGGTCGTTAGAAGGAGTTCTAATAAGCAGATACAAATAGTATACCATCTAACTACCTTATTTCCTCTATGGGGGAGAAAGAAAATTGACAAACCCGCGGATATCGGCAAAACAACAATTATTGTTAACCAAGGAAAATAACTCGTGGTAAAGACAAGATAGACTTTGACCAGAAAAACCCGCACTCGGAATAATCTATTTTATTTTATCGAGTGCGAGTTTTTGTCGGTAAAGAGTAATCAAATGGATTCAAATGGATTCAAGTGGAATTTTCTGAAACGTATCAATAAGCTAGACCCATGCTGCGAGTTGTCTCATGCCATAAATAAACCCGGACACTCAAGAAATCCGTTGGACAAGCAGATTCACATCTCTTACAACCTACACAGTCCTCTGTTCTTGGAGCAGAAGCAATTTGCTTAGCTTTACATCCGTCCCAAGGTATCATTTCCAACACATCTGTGGGGCAGGCTCGTACACATTGAGTACACCCTATACATGTATCATAAATCTTTACTGAATGTGACATTGTATCTATAAATTTTTTGAACGTTATCTATTTTCGATCTGGTAAAATAAGTAGTAACTGACGTATATGTATATATTGTAGACACCAGACGAATCGGTGGTTTATCGGAATTTTTTTTCATAATCAATCCTGTTTCTGTATCTGTTCATGAGAGAGGTCCACGATGCTTTGATTTCTTACCTTTCAGCAAACATGGTCATACGAGTTATACATGCTAATTCTAATTGGTATATATCATTTATATATATATCTGTCTTTATTTATATCATGCGACTATTTATTCAACAAATTGGATTGATTGATACAAGTCGATTTTCTGTTACGATGGATCGACGAAACAATAGCTGGTCCAATAGCTGCTTCAGCGGCTGCAATAGCTACAACAAAGACCGAAAAAATGTCTCCTTTTAATTGGCGACTATCAAATAAATCAGAAAATGTTACGAGGTTTATATTAACCGCATTCAGTATAAGCTCAAGACACATAAGTGCTCGAACCATGTTTCGGCTTGTGGTCAATCCATAAATACCGATAGAAAATAAATAGGCACTCAAAATAAGTACATATTCGGTCATCATTGACCAACTCCTCATCAATCTCCATTGATTTCAATATGAACAACAATACAATTTAACCGATTTGATTGACTAGAATATAACAAGTACGGAACAAAGGAAGGTATTAGTATATCAAACTAAAACTCAAACCCTGTCAATTGAATATATGAAAAGAAAATAGAATATGAAAGAAAATGGAACTGAAGGGAAATGGATGTGATAATAATAACACAGAACAAAAAAAACAAAGCCTTATTGATTTTATTTGATTTTGAATTTCTAAGTATTTATTACTGACGAGCCATGGCAATTGCACCTATCAAGGCAACTAAAAGAATTATAGAAATGAGTTCAAATGGAAGATAAAAATCTGTTGATAAATGAATTCCAATTTGTTGAACGTTACTTGTAAGGTCCTGTTCGGTAATCTGGTTTGATCTTGTAGTCCAAATAATCCCGTACCATGACGTATCTGAGATAGTAGTAATTAGTGAAAAAAGAATACTTGTACAAACCAGTGAAGTGACTCCATCTCCAATTGTCCAAAGATATAAATCATTGTAATATTCTGAACCATTCATGAACATCACGGCAAATACGATTAAGACATTTATGGCTCCCACGTAAATAAGGAGTTGTGCAGCAGCCACAAAATAGGAGTTAGATGGAATATAGAATAAGGATATACAAAAAAGAACCAATCCCAGTGAAAAGGCAGAATAAATTGGATTAGTAAGTAATACTACTCCTAGGCCTCCTAATATAAGACCTGATCCCAGAAATACTAAAAGAATATCGTGTATTGGTCCAGGTAAATCCATTATATTAAAGTAAGAGATAAATAAGTTGAAATATTTCATGACCTTTCTGACTGGTCCAGAAAAAAAAAGAGGTTACCCTATCTTTCTTTTTTTTTTCTTGTATATGATACGTTACTAATTGAATGGAATCCTCGTGTGGATTGATGTAGATACAGTTATTGGACCAATCCCGTTTCCGTATCCGAAAGAGTAGTTCAGAATTGTATATTTCGAAATCATCACGGATATACGAATCAATCTATTTGAAATTCAAATCAAGTCGTGATTCTCACCAATCAATAGTTATCTTTTGTAGTTACTAACCAACCAAAAAGAAACTTCACTCCTTTAGATCAAAACGGAATCTTAGTAATTTGTAATCGTTCTTGAATCAAGGGGGTTATCCGTGGCTATTTTTATTTGAGTCGAATTCCTAATTGTTCGAATTGTGTAATCTCCAATTACTGACATTGGTAACCGACCCAAAGCAATTTGATTATAATTCAATTCATGACGATCATAAGTGGAGAGTTCATATTCTTCAGTCATTGATAAACAGTTTGTTGGACAATATTCGACGCAGTTACCACAAAATATACAGATTCCAAAATCAATACTATAATTAAGCAACCGTTTCTTTCTAATATCTGTTTCCAATCTCCAATCAACAACGGGTAGGTCTATGGGGCATACACGAACACATACTTCACAAGCAATGCATTTATCAAATTCAAAGTGGATTCGACCACGGAAACGATCTGATGTGATCGATTTTTCATAAGGATATTGAATAGTTACAGGTAAACGATTCGCGTGGGATAAGGTAATCATGAAACTTTGGCCAATGTACCTTGCAGCTCGTACCGTTTGTTGACCATAATTCATGAACCCAGTCACCAGAGGGAACATTTTGTGGATATCCATGAATAATTTGATGTTTCTTTCTCTTGCTTGAGAGAGATTCTGAATCCAGAATATCGTATTCTGTTACAATGAAACCAATTGGGAAGAAGTTGTCAATAATAGATTACCTAAGGAAATAGGTAAAAGAAATTTCCATCCAAGATTTAATAGTTGGTCCATTCTCATCCTAGGTAAAGTCCATCTTGTTGTGATAGAAATGAACAGAAACAAATAAGCTTTAGCTAATGTAATAAGGATACCAATCGTCATTCCAAAGACTCCACCCGTTTTATTTCTTCCCAAAAGTTCAGGAATGAATATGTACGGAATAGAGAGATTCCACCCGCCCAAGTAAAGAACTGTTACAAATAATGAAGAAACTAGTAGATTTAGGTAAGAAGCAACGTAAAATAAACCAAATTTGATACCTGAATATTCGGTTTGATAACCTGCTACTAATTCTTCCTCTGCTTCTGGTAAATCAAAGGGTAATCTCTCGCATTCCGCTAGGGAAGAAATTAGAAAAACTATGAATCCGATGGGTTGACGCCACAGATTCCATCCCCAAAACCCATATTTTGACTGTGCCTCAACTATATCAACTGTACTTGAACTGTTAGATAATCATAGTCGATTATAACATCACTGTTCCCATCGCTATTCCAGAACCGTACATGAGACCTCAGCTTCATACGGCTCCTCGAAGGCCACAAATAAATCTAAGGACTGCTTTCTTATTACCTTCGCTTTTTTGTAGGGTAGATAGAGTAAAGATGCATCGGGGAGTCCCGAATTAGACCAATGAAATTCTGTCTGCTAGAATAGCAAATAAAATAAAAAGTGCTTCTGAATTTATCTCATCCTTTATTTTATATAAAAAAATAGGATCTTTGTTTAGTAATAACTTAATCCTTCAATAAAATACTCGTTGTATCAATAGGGTATTTCGACGCATATCTTTCGATACGAAAAATAATTAGACGCTACACAAGTTCATGAATCATGATAAGAATTCTATCGGTATGAATATGGATGGAATGGGGAAAGGAAAAACAAAGATCTCTTATTATTCAGTTAGTTTTCCTATTGTATTCCATTTCTTTCGTTCCCCGTTCTTCTTTCTCCCTCAGAAGGGGGGATTAAAAAAAAAGGATTACTTCGTTCCTGATAGTCATTTCTTTAATCAGTGGATAAGAGCGTACTCTGGATCGGAATCGTGGGGAAGTACTGCTTGATCATTTCTACCAACTTAAAGCCCCCATTATGATTCCTTTTATGCAGAAATATCCCCTTGGATACCTTACATTATCCCCATTACTAATCCTTTGTGTACCTTGGTGTTCCTAACCGTCCACTCATTTTTGATTGATCCCCGGTATGGTAATACATACAATAGTATGAACTCCATACAGTTGATCTTTTGCACCCGCTTCAAGCCATGATGACTAATCAACCAATCTTGGGGTAAGCAGTGGAAACTGCTTATTGTTTACTTCCACCTTACTCTGGTACATAGGGAATGAGAATCAATCTTCTTACTGCGAATTCACAAGCTGTTTTGTTTCACTCATATAACTATCTGGTTTAACTCATCGACCCGAATGATGAATAAAAAAAATAAGGATATCCATTCAAGACATTCAACCTCGTTCCTTTCTTTATAGGAAAGGAGAAGGAGTAAGGGTTCATGTTCTGCGAATCACACGTAGAGATATTGATAACACACATGGAGTTAATGGTATTTCATAACTAATAGATTGAGCAGCAGCTCGTAGACCACCTGAAAAGGAATATTTATTATTCGATCCATATCCTGACATAAGGAGTCCAATAGGAGCAATACTTGAAATAGCGATCCATAAAAAAACACCGATACTGAGATCGGCTAGAATAAGACGATAGCCAAAAGGAATTACTGAATAACTTATTAAAATGGATATGACTGCTATAGATGGCCCAATACTGAATAAACGAATATCTCCTCTAAATGGTAGAAGATCCTCTTTGAAAAGCAGTTTGGTCCCATCTGCTAGAGCTTGAAGAATTCCCAAGGAACCGGCATATTCGGGCCCAATACGTTGTTGTATCGCTGCGGATATTTCTCTTTCTAACCAAACAATTACGAGTACACCTAATGTGATTCCCAATACGGGAGTCAAAATAGGTACAAGCAGCCATAGGAGGCTATAGACCTCCTTTAAGGATTCCGGTCTGGAAAAAGAATTGATAGCTTGTACTTCTGTCGTATCAATTATCATTTCAACGATCAACTTCTCCCATAATGATATCTATACTACCTAGTATCGTCATGATATCAGCCAATTTCATTCTTTTAACTAGCTGAGGGAGAATTTGCAAATTGATGAAACCCGGTGGACGAATTTTCCACCTCCAGGGAAAAACACTATGATCTCCTATCAAAAAAATTCCTAATTCTCCCTTTGGAGCTTCTACTCTCACATAAAGTTCTTGTTTTGACAATTCAAAGGTGGGAGAAGGCTTTTTACTAATGAATCGATATTCAAAATCATTCCATTCGGAATCCCTTGCTTTATCAAAGCGCCGGACTTCCAAATTTTCATAGGGCCCTCCCGGAATTCCTTCCAGAGCCTGTTGAATAATTTTGATGGATTCCGCCATTTCACTGATTCGTACTAAATAACGAGCTAATGAGTCTCCTTCTTTTTGCCACTGGACTTGCCAATCGAATTCATTGTAACACTCATAATGATCAACTTTACGAAGATCCCATGGGATTCCGGAAGCTCGTAGCATTGGTCCTGATAAACCCCAATTTATTGCTTCCTCTCCACCAATAATGCCCACTCCTTCAACTCGTTCCAAAAAAATGGGATTCCAGGTAATAAGCTTTTGATATTCAACAATTCCTGTTAAAAAATAATCGCAGAAATCGAAACATTTCTCTATCCAGCCATAAGGTAGATCAGCAGCTACTCCCCCGATACGAAAATAATTATGCATCATTCGCATCCCTGTGGCAGCTTCGAATAGATCATACAGCAATTCCCTCTCTCTGAAGATATAGAAGAAAGGAGTCTGTGCACCGATGTCCGCCATAAAAGGACCAAGCCATAACAAATGAGAAGCTATACGACTCAACTCCAGCATAATGACTCTGATATAGCTGGCTCTTTTAGGTACTTGAATATTTCCAAATTGTTCTGGTGCATTTACCGTTATTGCCTCTGTGAACATAGTAGCTAAATAATCCCAACGCGTTACATAAGGTAAATACTGTATAATTGTTCGGTTTTCCGCAATTTTTTCCATCCCTCTGTGTAAATAACCCAATACGGGTTCACAGTCAATAACATCTTCACCATCTAGAGTAACAATGAGTCGAAGAACACCATGCATTGATGGGTGGTGAGGACCCATATTGACTATCAGGAAATTTTTTCTTGTAGCCGGTACAGTCATATGTTTTCTTCCCCGATTCATTATTACATGAATTGCTGAAAACGAAACGAGGTTCATAAAAATTCAAGATCTAATAAACCAAATAATTCAAATTCAAACGAATCTTCAAATCAACGAGTTTTTGGTTCCCGAATATCCAACTGGCCAATTAATTCTTTATAACGTACTCTATTTTTCTTTGACAAATAAGCCAGTAGCCGTTGACGTTTTCCCAGAATTTTCCGCAGACCTCTCTGAGATAAATAGTCTTTTCTGTGCAATTCCAAATGGGAAGTAAGTCTCCGTATCTTATTGGTGAAATTGAATATTTGAAATTCAACAGACCCTTTGTTTTTTTCTTTTTCTTCTTGCAGAATAACTGAGATGAATGAATTTTTTACCATAAAAAGAATTCTTCTCTCTTTTTTTCTTTCTTTTCCACAGAAATGGATTTTAACGATCAGGAATAATAATAATGCCAGCTCGTTTCGATCTGGTACACAGAATAAAAAAAATAATCTACATTTCTGCACCCACAAAAGGAAATGATTTGGACCTAAGAAAATTCTGTCGATTCATTCCTAGATCTACATCATTGAATCAGTATCGTGTATCAGAATGTAATGTACCAAACGTACATGTACATCTCCTTTATATACTGGATATGACACGTGATATAGGAAATGTACCATCAACTAACTCTGAATCGCGGATACATATGTATCCTTGACATACTGAAACGACTGCCATTATTGGTATCAAACCAGTAGCGATTCATACAAGCTAAATCCTCTAATCGATAATTGGGCCAAAGAAACAACTTGAATTGGATGAATTTATTTATATCTGTATCAATATTTTTGTCCTCATCCAAAAATTGCCTACAGTTTTTTACGTTGTTTTCATTGGAAAATACTGGATTTCCATCCACAACATGCCCATTCTCGGAATTAAAACAAATTACAATTCTCAATTCTCTACGACGTCTAGGAGATGGAATATTTTCAGGAACAAACAAATCATAATGATTTTCGTCTCCATCCACAAGTATTTTTCCATGTTGTGAAATGGATTTATCGAAATAATTCTCATCAACATGTTTTTTCTCTCGGCATCTTCGATTAGTTTGGTGCTTATTCTTATGGACCAATGAAATACCTATGGTTTGATACATAATACATTGTCCATCCCATTTTGTAGACAGACGAAGCGGTTCGATAATCAATATTCCTCTTTTTATCAATTCTGTAAAGGTTAGATCCTTATGACTCAGCATTATACCCAGGCGCACTTCCCCTTTTTGAATAGAGGATATAGCAATTTCCCTTGGATTTATCAGTCTAAGCAGGAGACAATATACCTTGATATTATTGATAATTCTTTGACTCACAAGATTATTCCATCTCAATTGAAAAAGCAAATATCTTTTCAGGAAGAAATCTAGTTCTGCTTCCTTCTTGCTCTTGGATTGTATTTTCTTTCCATGTTTTTTAATGTTTAATTTCGCGTAACCTTTTTCAAGATCTTTTTGTTGGTTTCTTGGATATGATCCAAGATTCCCTCGGTCCAGCTGTTCTTTTTCTTCTTGATTTCGATTCTCTAACTCAAGATATTCTTTTTGATTAGATGATGATATACGAAGATCCTTTTTTTGATTTCCATTGATGTTTTTATTTTCACTAATGTTTTTATTTTCATTCAAATTGAAAAGAAGTAATTTGATTGGTATAATCCATGGTTTAATCTTATATGCATTAGAAAGTAGCACAAATTCTGAGAAGAACCAAGGTTCCAGATTCGATATGGGACAATATGGCATTTCTTCATTCATTCCCATCCAATCAAAAAAAGTTTTTTGATTGGATGGGTTGATTTCTTGATGAATTGTGATATTAAAAAGATCTTTTTTATCAATTATTTGATAATAATTAGTTCCCGTTTTAGTATTTTTATTAATGTTGGTTCCAGTATCTATATCAGTCCAGACCTCAATATCGATATTTTTCGTACGACAAAAATCGAGAATTCTCCACTCCAAATATTTTCTATACGGATTTTTCCCCGTATCAATAATTGATTCTTCTCCTAGATAATCACTAATAGTTATACTCCCCGGTATATAAAATGATTCGGGTTTAGGTGTGTTGTAATTATATGGAATCTTTCGGTCCCCATGTAATGGGGATCTATCAATATATGAGTCCCTCCTGCCCTCATAATGAATATATTCATGTGAGAATAGATCATATCTGTAGTGTTTTTGAAATTGATCTTTTTGACTTGACAATGAATTCACTACATAATTCTTTCGTTTCTCGAAATGAATGAATTGGTCTTTTTCTTTTTCATATGAATCTTTTTTTGAGTCTTTATTTTGAATCGTACAACGCTGATTGACTATATTTCGCCATTTTTGCGATACTAATCTAGACCATCTAGTTTGGGATAAATTGTATTGATAATGATCCCTTAACCAATTTTGCCATTCATTCATTCCAGAATTCGGAAGTTTCTTAGGCCTTGATTTGGCATCAAATATTCTTCGTGTCCAAAAATGGTCTTTTATTCTATCCTTAAGAAAAAGATCTGTTCCACAATATTTAAGTACAGATCCCAAGTGATACTTATTAAGAACTTGGGTTTGTGATAAATTATAAAATACATATGCTTGGGATAAGAAAGATAAGTCACACGAAATCTGTGATTTCTTATTACTAATATTAGAGATATTAGAGAGCGACTTTTTTATAGTCGAAATAAAGTGAATTGCATTTTTATTTGTTTCATCAATTCCTTCTTTATTTCTTTCATAATTGGAAATGTTTTTATTGAGAATTTTTTTTCTTGAATCAAGAAAAAGCTGGGCATTGATTTTGAGAATATTAATGATCCAGAAAATAATTTCTATGTATATTCTTTCAATGAAAGATTTCATAAAATAGTGCCATTTACGTATTAATTGGGCACTTCTTCTTTTTGATATCTGCCAAATATGTTTCTGTGCTCTTTTATCATCACAACGTGTTTCGCTAGTACTAATATTTCTATATGGGGTTAGAAATATTTTTCTCTTGTCTTTTTTCATTTTTTCTATTTGATTTCTGATTGTGGTTGTCTTATCAGCCAGATCCTTCATTTTTTTTTCTGTCAGTGAATAATTTGTCCAGTCCACAGATCGAATTCGAATGATTGATTCATGGTTAATCTTATTACTGATTATGGAATCTTTTCCATTTTTATTCGGTTCATATACTTTCCTCAATCCAAATAAGAAAATTGGATTCACTTTCTCAAATTCTTCTATTATTCTTTTTATAAATGGAAAATTTTTGAGAATCCATCTTATTTTTTCTTTTAAGATCTTTCGTTTTGTTCTTTTTTTTAAAGCTCTTAGAACTATAAATTTCTTTTTCGCTTTTCGAATTTTTTTTTCGAGTTCTTTAAAAATGGGTTTAAAAAAGGAAGGCCCTTTTCGGGGATAACCAAACGGTAATTCAGTTTCCATTCCCCAAACTGTTAAAAAACAAAAATTCTTTTTTTTTCCTTTCTTCTTCATTGAATCTCCATGATGTGGTCGTAGCTTAGATCTATGCCAAGGTTTCAGACAGAAAGGAAATAGGATCTTTATCTGAATACCGTCTGTTAGCCAGTTTTTCGGAAATTCTGTTTCTGATAATTGAACACCATTATAGGTGCATCTAACGTGTATTTCTCTATTCCAATCCCTCCAATCCCCATCCCAATCGGGGAATTGAAATAATAACATCCGGCCGAGATTTTTAGCTATTATCAATGAAGGCAATACGATGTATTTTCGAAGAATCGATTGGGTTACTAACAGAGAACCTCTTATTACTTGAGCAAAAGGAATAGTATCCCAAGTTTCCGCTATTGCCATACGTTCATTCTCCCCTTTTTTCTCGTCTTTTTTTTTTTCTTTTGCCTTTTCCTCCTTAAAATCCGAAGTTTTGAATTCCGGACCTTTACCCACCCAGTTCCTAAAAATAAAAAAGAGGTTCATCATTCTGGAGATATCAAAAGAAAAAAAAAATGTTTTGTCTATTCTGTCCAAAAAAAGTGGGGAATGCGCGTTTGCTTGAAATATTTTCCAAGTAACTGTTTTACGTCTTTGAGCACGCATAGATCTTTTGATTAGATCCCGACAAAAATCTGATTGTCGTGAGTAACGTATCAAAGCCACCTCCTCTGTTTGGTCAGTATCAATATTGGTACTGGTGGGAGTATTGCTATTTTCATCGTTTTCAGTATAAATTACCACACGTTTGGCTTTTCTTGATCGAATCTTCTGATTTTCCATCGATTCTTCTTCATTTTCTTCCTCCTCTTCCAAATTATTGGTCAATTTGTATGACCATCGAGGAACCCTTTTAACGATTTCTTCTATTCCAATAGATTTATTTCGAACTGTTTGATCATTTGGATCAGTTGTAACTACATCGGATAGAAATTTCAAAGATTTCGTTTGATTTTCTGAATCAAGTCTTTTTTGTTGGCCCAATAAAGCAAGTCTTTTCAAATTCAAACCAGGTGTTGCTTCTCTAGCGAATTGACTTATTGAGGTCAAGGAATGACTAATGTCTGGCGATAATGATTCTCCATTAAATGAATCCACTTTATCTTCAAATTCTCGGGAATCGGTAGTAAAAATATCATGAATCTTATTTATGCAAACCATAAAATCTTCTGTTGAAGTGATTGAATCATTCATGATTGAACGTGAATACACGTTTTTGATTGTTCCACGATATGGTCCGTTCAAAAAAGGATCATATATTTTAGGTAAGCATTCTTGTTCATTTTCATTATTGCGCAATCTGGTCCTTTTTTCGAGCACATCCAGAGCAAGAGATCCCTTCTCCAGAGCTTCTATTCGATTTATGAACTCATTGCTCAAGTTAATCCTTTTTTGTTTATTGGTATAAACCCAATGATTATACACATCCTCTGGGGATAGTTTTTCTGTCGTACACAAAGACATTTTTCTTTGTATCATTTCCAAAAAAGTCGACAAACTAGGTGGATATGTAAACGATATTATTTGTTTTCCATCACTTGTACATGTATGAAAAAAAGATTGTGACATTTCATTTCTTACAGCTTGATCAAAACAATTATTTTTTATATATCGCAATGGACGATTCCATTGTTTATAGTCGAAAAGAAGAGTCACAAGAGGTTTTTCAAACCAGAAGAGGTTTTTATCTTCTCCTTTTTCCTTAAGTATTTCCAACCTCCAATTTTCTGGACTTTGAACCCCATCTAGTTTTTCCGGATCCTCCTGTTCTTCCGAAAAAAGGGAAGGGTCATCTTCGGTAGATGCCTCTTGTTCCTGTTTAGTCCCCTTCGTTTCGGAAGTTGTTTCTATTTCTACATTTGTTTCTTCCTCACTTTCCTCCACTTCTTCCGTTTCGGAGGTTTCTTTCCATTTTTTAGTGACAATAGGCGATGGTATTCTTCCTAAATAGTAGACACAGGTGATAAATAAGAGAATACTAAAGATTCGAGCCATAGAATTTGTCAATTGTGACACAAGGTACTTATTAGATCTAATGTACTTATTCGATCTAATAGTAATAGATTGATTTTGCCGTATCCAGAATAATACCAATCCAACCCATTTCATGAAGAAAATGTGACCAATTAACCAACCAATAAAACTACTTATTACAAATAACATCTTGTTGTTGCGTCGAAACATATAAATGTTGACTAATCTGGCTAACGTTGAGCTTGGTAAAATGAAATGGTTGAATAATTGAAAAATGAGATTATTCAGGAATACACATTGAATGCTGAGATTACGCA